ATTAACTGAACAGACAGATACAAAAGGAATTAAAGTACAAATTGCAGGACGTATTGACGGAAAAGAAATTGCACGTGTTGAATGGATCAGGGAAGGTAGGGTTCCTCTACAAACCATTCGAGCTAAAATTGATTATTGTTCCTATACAGTTCGAACTATCTATGGGGTATTGGGCATAAAAATTTGGATATTTGTAGACGAGAAATAAGGAGCCTTTACCCCAACTTGTATTTTTGTTTTATCAATTTATGGGATAAAAAAAACTCTTTTATTTACTTCAATTCAAAAAACAAAAATAAAAAATTTTAAAATTCTATAGGGTTGAATAAAAAAATTCAATTTATTACTTGATATTTATATAATTGCTATGCTTAGTGTGTGACTCGTTGGTTTTTTATTTTTAGCTTAGGATTAAAAAAAGCCCGTAGTATGAACTAATAACTATAAAACTAATAAAAAACTCATCGCTTTCTTTACATTGTCTGGATACAAAAAAGCAGTCAAGATATGATATATTGGTCATATTGGTGTAGCAACTGAAATCTTTTTGGTTTGCATAAAAAAACCAATCTTATTATTAATTGTGAAGCAAAATCTAAAAAAGTATGCGGATAAGTGGAAGGTTGAGAGAAAGAGAGAAAACAAATATCAATGATATAGGATTCCAATATAATATGTAAGGTCTATGAATAAATCTCATAAAAGGCAGTGTAATAAAGCATCAATACGAATTGATCCATAATAAAATTAATGGATTCATAGAAAAAAAAAAAGAGCCTAGAGCCAATAAAGACTGAGAAAATTGACTCAAAAAAAAATTCATTAGGAGCTCCATTGTAGAATTCAGACCTAACCATTAATTGAAAGCGATGGGAACGACGAAACCTGTGAATGCATAAGATTCTATTGAAAATGAATCCTAATGATTCATTAGAGGGGATGGCGGAACAAACCAGTAAAAAAGAAATTTCTTCTCAAAAGTCAAGTCATGGGTTAACCCTACAACTTCAATCGATATTTAAAGAGTAAATATTCGCCCGCGAAAGTTTTCCTTTTATTGGATTTAAAAATTCGATCCAATCCAATATTAAATAAAAAGAAAAGGAAAAACAAAATAAAGATTCGTTATAACATTAAAAAAGAAAATTTAAAAATAAATAAAAACTATAAATTAAATAAATTAAAATATATAATCAATTTATATATATAATACATAAAAAAAAAAAGAATACATTTTACCAAACAATATATACAAATTTCGAATAGATTATATTAAATCTCAAAGAATCCGATGATGAAATTTATTATTCATCAAATACATATATGTATATTATTTTGAATCGTTTCCTTCGCGAGGAGCTGGATGAGAAGAAATTCTCATGTCCGGTTCTGTAGTAGAGATGGAATTGAGAAAGACCCATCAACTATAACCCGAAAAGAACTAGATTCCGTAAACAACATAGAGGAAGAATGAAAGGAAGATCTTCTCGAAGCAATCGTATTTGTTTCGGTAGATATGCTCTTCAGGCACTTGAACCCGCTTGGATAACATCTAGACAAATAGAAGCAGGTCGACGAGCAATGACACGAAATGTACGACGCGGTGGAAAAATATGGGTACGTATATTTCCAGACAAACCTGTTACAGTAAGACCTACAGAAACACGTATGGGTTCGGGGAAAGGGTCCCCAGAATATTGGGTCTCTGTCGTTAAACCAGGTAGGATACTTTATGAAATGGGTGGAGTAGCTGAAAATATAGCCAAAAGGGCTATTTCAATAGCAGCATCAAAAATGCCTATAAGAACTCAATTCATTATTGCAGAATAGGAATGTAAAAACCAAAGAAAAAACATTTTTAATTTTAATAATTTTAATTAAATAAAATATAAATTAAATATGAAATAAAAAAAAACAATTGTAAGGTTTCTTTTTTTGTTTTTGACAAACAATATTTCTTGATTTTTTTTTACTTCGCCCTTTGAAATTTGAAAGAATAGAGTAAAAAAATGATATGATTCAACCTCAGACCCATTTGAATGTAGCGGATAACAGCGGGGCCCGAAAATTGATGTGTATTCGAATCATAGGAGCTAGTAATCGTCGCTATGCTCATATTGGTGACGTTATTGTTGCTGTGATCAAGGAAGCAGTACCAAATACACCTCTAGAAAAATCAGAAGTTATTAGAGCTGTAATTGTGCGTACTTCTAAAGAACTCAAACGCGACAACGGTATAATAATACGATATGATGACAACGCTGCAGTTGTCATTGATCAAGAAGGGAATCCAAAAGGAACTCGAATTTTTGGTGCGATCCCCCGGGAATTGAGACAGTTAAATTTTACTAAAATAGTTTCATTAGCGCCCGAGGTATTATAAAACCATAATGATATATTAGAGTATCTGAGTGAAATAGATTCATTAAAATTAGTAGATTGTGTCTCATGCATATGCCTTTAATAATTTTCACTTAATAATAATTTTGAAATTAAATCAATTTTGAAATTAAATATAAATAAAATAAATAAGAATAATTTATAAAAAAAAAAAGAACATGTTGATTATATTAGATCAAAATTTGCAAGTAAGAAGAATTTTAGTTTATCATGGGTAAGGACACTATTGCTGATATAATAACTTCTATACGAAACGCCGACATGAATAGAAAGGGAACGGTTCGAATAACATCGACTAATACCACCGAAAACATTGTTAAAATACTTTTACGAGAAGGTTTTATCGAAAATGTGAGAAAACATCAGGAAAGAGACAAATATTTTTTGGTTTCAACCTTACGACATAAAAGGAATAAGAAAGGATCATATAGACGTATTTTAAATTTAAAACGAATCAGTCGGCCTGGTCTACGAATCTATTCTAACTACCAACGAATTCCTAGAATTTTAGGCGGTATGGGAATTTTAATTCTTTCTACTTCTCGAGGTATAATGACAGATCGAGAGGCTAGACTAGAAAGACTCGGCGGAGAAATTTTGTGTTGTATATGGTAATCCTTAAAATATATGAATTGTATGCAGAACTTCCTTTTTGTGAAAAAAAAAACAACGAAGGGACGAATTGATAATCTCACTCCTCCTACACAAGTTAAAACCTTAAGGGGTTTTGCTTTGCCTAGAATGAAAGAAAAAATAGATTCATGAAAGTTTAATTACTGAATCACTTCGCAATGGTACGTTCCCACTTCGTTTAGATAACAAAGATCTGATTCTAGGATATGTTTCAGAAAGCACACGACGTAGTTTTATACGTATACTAACAGGAGATGGAGATAGAGTCAACGTGTAAGTAAGTTGTTACTATTCAACTTGAGTGAGGGCATAGAGTTTCTAAACTCCGCAACAAGAATTCGAATGCTTAAGTGGTTTTGAAAACTTCAAGATTCATTCCTTTCATAAGGATAGAATTGAGATAAAAAATTTCAAGAAACTTATTTTCTTCCAATAAGTCGATTCGGAATTAAGTTAAGTAATAAAAAATATGAAAATAAGGGCTTCCGTTCGTAAAATTTGTGAAAAATGTCGACTGATCCGTAGGCGGGGACGAATTATAGTAATTTGTTCCAACCCAAGACATAAACAAAGACAAGGATAATCTTTCTAAAAAGGACTCTCTTCTCTCGAAAGGACCCCCCTGTACAAATACCTGTACAAATAAATAATACAAACAAATAAAAAAAGGATCAGATCCTTTTTTGACATGAAATGGATATATTCATATATCTCTTACTTATATTTATGAGATGATAAAAGGATGATAAAAGATGGCAAAACCTATAACAAGAATTGGTTCACGTAGGAATGGACGTATTGGGTCACGTAAGAGTACACGTAAAATACCAAAGGGAGTTATTCATGTTCAAGCAAGTTTCAACAATACCATTGTTACTGTTACAGATGTACGAGGTCGGGTGATTTCTTGGTCCTCCGCCGGTACTTGTAAATTCAGGGGTACAAGAAGAGGTACACCCTTTGCTGCTCAAACCGCAGCAGCAAATGCTATTCGAAAAGTAGTGGATCAAGGTATGCAACGAGCAGAAGTAATGATAAAAGGTCCCGGTCTTGGAAGAGATGCTGCATTAAGAGCTATTCGTAGAAGTGGTATATTATTAAGTTTCGTACGGGATGTAACCCCTATGCCACATAATGGATGTAGACCCCCTAAAAAAAGACGTGTGTAAAAATAAACATTGAAGATATTTCAAGAGAAATAAATGATTCAATGATTTGATCAAATAATATTAATCTATGGTTCGAGATAAAATACCAGTATCTACTCGGACACTACAATGGAAGTGCGTTGAATCAAGAGCAGACAGTAAGCGTCTTTATTACGGACGCTTTATTCTGTCACCACTTCTGAAGGGTCAAGCCGACACAATAGGCATTGCGATGCGAAGAGCTTTGCTTGGAGAAATAGAAGGAACTTGTATTACACGTGCAAAATCTGAGAATATACCACACGAATATTCTACCATAGTAGGTGTTCAAGAATCAGTACATGAAATTTTAATGAATTTGAAAGAAATTGTATTGAGAAGTAATCTATATGGAATTCGTGACGCGTCTATTTGTGTAAAAGGTCCTGGATCTGTAACTGCTCAAGACATCATCTTACCGCCTTATGTGGAAATCGTTGATAATACGCAGAAGATAGCTAACCTAACAGAACCGATTGATTTGTGTATTGAATTAAAAATAGAAAGGAATCGCGGATATCGTATAAAGACGCCAAATCAATTTCAAGACGGAAGTTATCCCCTAGATGCTGTATTCATGCCTGTTAGAAATGCAAATCATAGTATTCATTCTTATGGTAATGGGAATGAAAAACAAGAAATACTCTTTCTTGAAATATGGACAAATGGAAGTTTAACTCCTAAAGAAGCACTTAATGAAGCCTCCCGGAATTTGATTGATTTATTTATTCCTTTTCTACATATGGAAAAAGAAAACTTACATTTAGAGAACAATAAACA